AATGAAGAGCCTGAAAAAAGGATTATTTTGATAGAATAAAACATGTAATTTATAATTACCTTCATTATATTTAATAGAATTAAACTATTTCCTAAAGTATCAAAAACTTTTATACATCTTATACTTAAATATAAAAAGATAAGCTAAAAAAAGCTTTTGGGTTCATACCCCAACAATAAAGATTAATCTTTTCTTTTTAATGACAAAAATTTATAAACTAATATTTATATCAATCTTAATTATAAGAACATTCATTTCAATCTCATCATATAGATGATTAGGAATATGAATTGGATTAGAAATAAATTTATTATCTATTATTCCAATTATTCAAAATAAAAATATTTTATCATCAGAATCATCAATTAAATATTTTATTACACAAGCACTTGCCTCAACAATAATTATAATAAGAATTATTATGATAATATGAAAATTAAATTTAAATTCAAATTTCAATATAAACTCAAATTTATTAATAATTATAAATACAAGACTTCTATTAAAAATAGGAATAGCCCCAGTCCATTTTTGATTCCCTGAAGTTCTTGAAGGATTAAATTGAAATAATTGTATATTAATATTAACATGACAAAAAATTACCCCTATAGTACTGTTAATATATAATACAAAATTTAATATATTTTTCTCCATTATTATTATTTCAGGAGTAATTATTAGAAGAATTATAAGAATAAATCAAATTAGAATTCGAAAAATTATAGCATTTTCATCAATTAATCATATAAGATGAATATTAGCAGGAATAATAATAGAAAAAACAGTATGAATTTTATATTTTATTATTTATTCAGTAATAACAATAAATATTTGCTTAATATTAAAAAATATCTTCTATTTAAATCAATTATTTCCAACATTAAATATAAATTCATCAATAAAAATATTCTTCATATTAAATTTTATATCATTAAGAGGAATTCCTCCTTTTCTAGGGTTTTTACCAAAATGAATAGTAATTCAAACAATAATCGAAAATAATATATTCATAATAGCAATAATTATAATTATATTTACTTTAGTAATAATTTATGTTTATATACGAATTACAATATCAACGTTAATTATAAAAATTAACCAAAGAAATTGGACAATAAAAGTAAACATAAAATCTAATAAAATACAATTTAGATTAATAAATTTCATTTCAATAATAAGACTTAGCCTTGTAACAATTATATTAAATATAATTTAGCAAGGATTTAAGTTAAACCAAACTAACAACCTTCAAAGTTGCAAATAAAGAAATCCCTTTAAGCCTTACCTAACTCAATCAAATTAAATTTTCTTAAAATTAACAACCATAATCATAAAGATAAATAAGATTTAAGTTTTGGATTTATTAATCACCTTTAAATTTGCAATTTAAAATCATAATTGAATACAAAACTAGTAAAAGGAATAATTCCGTAAATAAATTTACAATTTATCACCTATATCTCGGTCATTTTACTTAATAAATGATTATTTTCAACAAACCATAAAGACATTGGAACTTTATACTTTATTTTTGGAGTATGAGCAGGAATGTTAGGAACTTCCCTTAGATTATTAATTCGGGCAGAATTAGGAAATCCTGGATCATTAATTGGTAATGATCAAATTTATAATGTAATTGTAACAGCTCATGCTTTCATTATAATTTTTTTCATAGTTATACCAATCATAATTGGAGGATTTGGAAATTGATTAGTACCATTAATACTTGGAGCTCCAGATATAGCATTCCCACGAATAAATAATATAAGATTTTGACTTTTACCCCCTTCAATTTCATTACTTCTAATAAGAAGAATAGTTGAAAATGGTGTAGGAACAGGATGAACAGTTTACCCCCCTTTATCTGCAAATATTGCTCATAGAGGTTCATCTGTTGATTTAGCTATTTTTAGTCTTCATTTAGCAGGAATTTCTTCCATTTTAGGAGCAGTTAATTTTATCTCCACAATTATTAATATACGATCAATTGGAATAACTTTAGATCGAATACCTTTATTTGTATGAGCTGTTTTAATTACAGCAATTCTATTACTTTTATCTTTACCAGTACTAGCAGGTGCAATTACAATATTATTAACAGACCGAAATTTAAATACCTCTTTCTTTGACCCCGCAGGAGGAGGTGACCCTATTCTTTACCAACATTTATTTTGATTTTTTGGACACCCGGAAGTTTACATTTTAATTTTACCAGGATTCGGAATAATTTCACATATTGTAAGCCAAGAAAGAGGAAAAAAAGAAACTTTTGGTGCAATTGGAATAATTTATGCTATATTAGCAATTGGCCTTTTAGGATTTGTAGTTTGAGCTCATCATATATTTACTGTAGGAATAGATGTTGATACACGAGCTTATTTCACTTCAGCTACAATAATTATTGCAGTACCAACAGGAATCAAAATTTTTAGATGATTAGCTACAATTCATGGAACACAAATAAATTATTCTCCTCAAATATTGTGAGCTTTAGGATTTATTTTTCTATTCACAATTGGAGGATTAACTGGTGTAATTTTAGCTAATTCATCAATTGATATTATTTTACATGACACTTATTATGTGGTAGCTCATTTCCATTATGTATTATCAATAGGAGCAGTATTTACAATTATAGGAGGTATTGTAAACTGATTTCCTTTATTTACAGGATTCTCATTTAATGAAAAACTTCTAAAAATTCAATTTCTTTCTATATTTATTGGAGTAAATTTAACTTTCTTCCCACAACATTTTTTAGGATTAAGAGGAATACCTCGACGATATTCTGATTATCCAGATACTTATTTATCATGAAATTTAGTTTCTTCAGTAGGTTCATTAATTAGAACAGCAAGAATTTTATTTATAATTTACATTATATGAGAAAGAATAAATTCTTTACGAAAAAATGTTTATACAATTAATATATCAACTTCTAACGAATGAATACAAAATACACCCCCTATAGAACATACATATTCTGAACTACCAATATTAGCTAGTTTCTAATATGGCAGAATAGTGCAATGGATTTAAGACCCATATATAAAGTTTAACTTTTTTTAGAAAATGGCAACATGAATAAACTTAAATTCACAAGATAGAATTTCACCATTAATAGAACAATTAACTTTTTTCCATGATCATACAATAATAATTTTAACAATAATTACATTAATTGTTTTATATATTATAATAGCAATATTTATAAATAAATATATTAATCGATTTTTACTAGAAGGTCAGATAATTGAGTTAATTTGAACAATCAGTCCAGCAATTACATTAATTTTTATTGCATTGCCTAGACTTCAACTTTTATATTTATTAGATGAAATTAATTCACCACTAGTATCAATTAAATCTTTAGGTCACCAATGATATTGATCATATGAGTTTTCTGATTTTAAAAAAGAAGAATTTGATTCTTATATAATTCCTACTGAAGAACATAAAAATTTTTCATTTCGATTGTTAGAAGTTGATAACCGATTAGCTTTACCTATTTATACACAAATTCGTATAATAATTTCATCAACTGATGTAATTCACTCTTGAACAATCCCTTCATCAAGAGTAAAAATTGATGCAACACCTGGACGATTAAACCAAACTACTTTATTCATAAACCGAATTGGAGTATTCTTTGGTCAATGTTCAGAAATCTGTGGTATAAATCATAGATTTATACCAATTGTAGTAGAAAGAATTTTACCTAAATATTTTATTAACTGAGTAAAAAATTTATCATTAGATGACTGAAAGCAAGTATTGGTCTCTTAAACCACATTATAGTAGATTAGCAATTACTTCTAATGAAAAATTTAGTTAATAATATAACATTAACTTGTCAAGTTAAAATAATTAATTTATAATAATTTTTAATTCCACAAATAGCACCATTAAGTTGATTAAATTTATTTATATTTTTTATTATAATTTTTATAATATTTAATATAATAAATTATTTCTCATTTACTTACAAAAGAAAAGAATTAAACAAAAAAAAAATAACAAAATTATATACTTGAAAATGATAACAAACCTTTTTTCAAGATTTGATCCCTCAACAAGAATAAATTTAGCTTTAAATTGAATTAGAATTATAATAGGAATTCTAATTTTACCATCAATATTCTGAGTTATTCCTTCACGAATTAACTTTATTTGAATTAAAATCTGTGTAACTTTAAGAAATGAATTTAAAGTAATTTTAAAAATAAAAAAAATAAAAAAAAGATCTTTAATCTTTGTATCATTATTTTCATTAATTTTATTTAATAATTTTCTAAGATTATTTCCATATATTTTTTCTAGAACTAGACATTTAGTGTTAACTTTAACACTTTCATTACCATTATGAATAAGATTTATAATTTATGGATGAATTAATAACACTATTCATATATTAGCACATTTAGTTCCTCAAGGAACTCCTTCAATTTTAATACCTTTTATAGTATGTATTGAAACAATTAGAAATATTATTCGACCAGGAACATTAGCAATTCGATTAACAGCAAATATAATTGCTGGACATTTACTATTAACATTAATAGGAAGAACAGGAAATAAACTTTCATTATTAATAATTAATATACTTATTATTGCACAATTATTACTTCTATTATTAGAATCAGCTGTTGCTGTAATTCAATCATATGTATTTTCTATTTTAAGAACATTATACTCAAGAGAAGTTAATTAATGTTAAATAAAAATCATTCCTACCATTTAGTAGAAGTAAGTCCTTGGCCAATTATTGGAGCTTTTGGAACAATAATTATACTTACAGGAACAATTAAATGATTTCATTTATATGAAACTAATTTATTTTTTATTGGAGTTATATGTACATTACTTGTTATATATCAATGATGACGAGATACATCACGAGAAGGAACATTTCAAGGATTACATACATCTAATGTTGTAAAAGGATTACGATGAGGAATAATTCTATTTATTACCTCAGAAGTATTATTTTTTGTATCATTTTTTTGAAGATTCTTTCACAGAAGACTTTCTCCTTCAATTGAATTAGGTATAATTTGACCTCCTATAGGAATTAATCCTTTTAATCCAATTCAAATCCCTTTATTAAATACAATTATTTTAATTTCATCAGGTATTACTGTCACATGAGCCCACCATAGAATCATAGAAAATGATTATAAACAGGCAATTTATAGACTAATATTAACAATTTTATTAGGAATCTATTTTTCTATATTACAAGCTTATGAATATATAGAATCTCCTTTCAGAATTGCAGATTCAACTTATGGATCAACATTTTTTATAGCAACAGGATTCCATGGAATTCATGTAATAATTGGAACAACTTTTTTAGCTGTATGTATAATACGACAAATTAATAATCATTTTTCATCAATTCATCACTTTGGATTTGAAGCAGCAGCCTGATATTGGCATTTTGTTGATGTAGTATGATTATTCCTTTATATTTCTATTTATTGATGAGGTAGATATTTATATAGTATAAAAAATTATTTTTAACTTCCAATTAAAAGATCTAGTATTAGTATAAATAATAACTATTATAAAAAATTTTGCCATAATTACATTTATTTTATCCTTAATTGTTATAATATTAACAACACTATTATCAAAAAAAACTATTATTGATCGAGAAAAAAGATCACCTTTTGAATGTGGATTTGACCCTAAATCTTCTGCTCGAATTCCATTTTCACTTCAATTTTTTTTAATTGCAATAATTTTTTTAATTTTTGATGTAGAAATCACATTATTATTACCTTTAGTAATAACAATAAAAATTACAAGAATTATAACTTTTTCAATTGTAACTTTAATTTTTATCTTTATTTTACTAATTGGATTATATCATGAATGAAATCAAGGAGCATTAAATTGAGCATTATAGGATAATAGTTAAAATTAACATTAAATTTGCATTTTAAAAAAAATTGGGAATAACCAATTTATCTTAAATAAGAAACAAAAATTTGTAATTAGTTTCGACCTAATCACTTGATGTTAAATCATCCTTATTTATTAAATGAAACCAAAATAGAGGTATATCACTGTTAATGATTAAATTGAATAAAATTTCCATTTAAAGAAATATGTTATTCAAAATGAAACTTCTAATTTCAATTTTAAGCAGTGAAAATCTGTTTATATTTCTATTTATATAGTTTAAAATAAAACATTACATTTTCATTGTAAAATTAAACTATGTTTTATAAATATTTTAAAATAAAATATTTCCTTAATATCTTCAATATTATGCTCTATATAAGCTATTAAAATAAATAATTAACAATAAAATAAAAACAAATAATAAAATAAAATAAATTTTTAAATTATTATTAAATAAAATTTGATTAAATTTAGAATTAGAAACAATACTATTATATAAATTTTGAGAACCAAAATATTCTATTCAACCTAAGTCAACATTTTTATAATAAATATTTCTCAACTTTAAAAAATAATAATTAATATAATAAGTTGATAAAACAGATATATTTAACATAGAAGAAAAAAATAAACTTAATCTTAATAATTTAATTGACTTTAATTCATAATTGTAACCAAAATTAGAAAATTCATAACCAACTCATAACCCAAATATAATACAAAAAAGTACTATTAATTTCAAATTTAAAGGTAAACAAATAAAATAAGGAGTAGGAAATATAATTCAAGAAAGTATTCTACCTCCAAAAATAACTAAAAAAATTAAACCACCTATTCCCTTTAATATAATCAACCCCTGATCATTTAAATTATTATAAGAATAAAAATTATATATTCTAAAAAATGAATAATAACATAAACGAAAAGAATAACTAACAGTTAAACCAATAGAAACATAAAAAATAATATATATAAATATATTTAAATATCTTATAGAAAAAACCTCCAAAATTAAATCCTTAGAATAAAATCCTGATAAAAAAGGTAACCCACATAAAGAAAAATTAGAAATATTAAAAAATGTACAAGTTAAAGGTATAAAATTAATTAAAGAACCTATATAACGAATATCTTGACAATTCATTAAATTATGAATTATACAACCTGCACACATAAATAATAAAGCCTTAAATAAAGCATGAGATAAAAGATGAAAAAAAGCCAATTTATAGTCACCTAAAAATAAAATTCTTATTATTAAACCAAGTTGACTTAAAGTTGATAAAGCAATAATTTTCTTCAAATCAAATTCAAAATTAGCTCCTAGACCAGATATAAATATTGTTATTCTAGAAATAAATAATATAAAAAATATTAAATTAGAACCAAAACAAAAATTAAAACGAATTAATAAATAAACACCAGCAGTAACCAAAGTAGAAGAATGAACAAGTGAAGAAACAGGAGTAGGAGCTGCTATCGCAGCAGGTAATCAAGAAGAAAAAGGAATTTGAGCTCTCTTAGTAAAAGCAGAAAGAATAACAAAATAACTAATAATTTTTATATTTAAATCATTATCCATAAAATCCAAATAAAAAATAAAATTTCATCTACCATAATTTATTATTCAAGCAATTGATATTAAAATACCTACATCACCAATTCGATTGGATAAAGCAGTTAATATCCCTGCATTTAAAGATTTATTATTCTGATAATAAATTACTAAACAATAAGAAACTAATCCAAGACCATCTCAACCTAACAAAATTCTAATCAAATTAGGTCTAATAATTAAAAACATTATTGACATAACAAATAAAAAAACTAATATAATAAATCGATTAATATTTAAATCACCATATATATATTCTTCTCTATAATAAATAACTATTGAAGAAATAAATAAAACAAACCTTATAAAAAGAAGAGATATTCAATCTAAAAGAATAGATATAAAAATAATATTAGAATTTAAAGTTATTAATTCATATTCCAAAATAATTATTAAATCTATTATTATAAAATATAAACTTAATCAAAAAAATAATAAACTAAAAATAAATAAAAAAACAAATATAAAAAAACAAATTGAAATTATTTAAAATATTTATATATCTCTGACACCACAAATCAGTATTTTAATTAAACTATTTAAATAAAATATAAAAATATCACCACAAATAAATAATAAATTTAATGGAACTCAATGTAAAAATAATAATAAATATTCACGAATATTCCCTAAAGAAAAAGAAAATAAACCTTGATAAATAATTCCATGTTGACTATGTGAATAAAGAAATAATGAATAAGTAGCCCCAAAAAAAGACATTAAAGAAAGAAAAATAAATCTTAATCATCTTCAAGAAATAACTCTATTAATAAGCATAATTTCTCCAAAAAGATTTAATGAAAAAGGAGCTCCTATATTAGATGAACATAATAAAAACCACCATAAAGATATTCTTGGTATTAAATTAATTAAACCTTTATTTAAAAATAATCTACGACTAGATAAACGTTCATAAGAAATATTAGCTAAACAAAATAAACCAGAAGAACATAAACCATGAGCAATCATTATTAAAAAAGAACCATAAAATCCTCATAAATTTAAAGTTATTAAACCAGCTAATACTAATCCTATATGAGAAACTGAAGAATAAGCAATTAAAGACTTAATATCCATTTGACGAAGACAAATTAAAGAAATAAAAAATCCACCAACTAATCTAATTGTAATAAAAACATAATTATATTTTAAACCTACTGACAAAAAAATTTTTATAAAACGAAGAAATCCATATCCCCCAAGTTTCAACATAACACCAGCCAAAATTATTGATCCAGAAACAGGAGCTTCAACATGAGCTTTAGGTAATCACAAATGAACAAAATATATAGGTATTTTAATTAAAAAAACTAAAATAGTACAAATATACAAATAAAAAGAATCAACATTAAATATAAAAAAAAAATCTAAACAATTATTTAATTTATATAAATAAAATAAAGAAATCATTATAGGAAATGAACCAAACAATGTATATATAAATATATATATACCAGCTTGAATACGTTCAGGTTGATAACCTCAACCTAAAATTAAAAACAATGTAGGAATTAAACTTATCTCAAAAAATAAATAAAATACAAATATATTTATTGAACAAAAAGTCAAAATTAAAAATAATAATAAAAACAAAATTACAAAATTAAAAAAGAAAGAAAAATTATTATAAAAATAAATTTTTTCTCTTGCTATTAATATTAAAATACAAATCCAAATTCTAAGTAAAATTATAAAAAAAGTCAAATAATCACATCCAAAAAAATAAGAGATTGAAGAAAAATATATATTATAACTATAACTAAAGAAAAATAAAATAAATAATAAAAAAAAAAGAAACTGAACTATTCAAAAATAATTAAATAAAAAACATAAAGGAATCATAAATAATATATATATAATAAACTTTACCATAAAATATTAAAAGAATTAAAATAATCATTTCCATAATTTCGTACTATAGAAACAAGAATTGATAAACCAAGAGCTCCTTCACAAACTCTAAAAGATAAAAAAATTATTAAAAAATAACCTTCATATATATAAGTCAAAATACAAACTACTAAACCTAAAAATAAAGATAAAACAATAAATTCCAACCTTAATAATATTAAAAGTAAATGATTACACTTTAAAAATATAACAATTAATCCAGCAAAATACATAAAAATAAATAAATTAAATCCATAAATTAACATTGTTTTAATAATTTAATACAAAATATTGGTCTTGTAAACCAAAAATAAGTAATCTTTTAAAACTTCAGAGAAAAATAAATTATTCTTCATTAACTTCCAAAATTAATATTTTATATAAACTATTCTCTGCATAACTATATTAATTTATATAATAATAACAACCTTAACATTCATATTTATTTCCCATCCATTATCAATAGGTATAATTCTATTAATACAAACACTATTAATTGCAATATGAACAGGATTTTTATCAATAAATTTTTGATATTCATATATTCTATTTATTGTAATAGTAGGAGGAATATTAATTCTATTTATTTATATAACAAGAGTAGCATCAAACGAAAAATTTTCATATAGAAAAATTTTATCTACAACAATAATTATCTTTACTATTATAAGAATATTAATATTAATAAAAGATCAATTTTATTCATCTTTAAATTCATATAATATAGAAATAACAAATCTAAAAAGTAAACTTTTATTTAAATTATCATTAAATAAATTTTATATATTTCCAATAATATTAATTTCATTAAGAGTAATTATTTATTTATTAATTGCCTTAATTGCAGTAGTAAAAATTACTAACCTAAAAAGAGGACCTTTACGAAAAAATAAATAATGAAAATTATAAAAAAAAATCCTTTAATAAAAATTTTTAATAGAGCACTTATTGATCTACCATCCCCATCAAATATTTCAACATGATGAAATTTTGGATCATTACTAGGAATATGTTTAATTATTCAAATTTTAACTGGATTATTCTTAGCAATACACTATTGTTCAGATATTTCATTAGCATTTAATAGAGTTGTACACATTTGTCGAGATGTAAATTATGGATGATTAATTCGAATTATTCATATAAATGGAGCCTCACTATTCTTCATATGTATATATCTACATATTGGACGAGGAATATATTATAGATCATTTTTACAAACAAAAACATGATTAATTGGGGTAATATTATTCTTTATAATTATAGCAACAGCATTCTTAGGATATGTATTACCATGAGGACAAATATCATTTTGAGGAGCAACAGTTATTACAAATCTATTATCAGCAATTCCATATATAGGAACAAATATTGTTCAATGAATTTGAGGAGGATTTGCAGTTGATAATGCAACATTAACACGATTTTTTGCATTACATTTCATTCTACCATTTTTAATTGCAGCAATAGTAATAATTCATTTATTATTTCTTCATCAAACAGGATCATTTAATCCAATAGGAACAACAAACAATATTGATAAAATTCAATTTCACCCTTATTTCACCTCTAAAGACTTAGTTGGATTTATTATTACATTAATAATATTTACATTATTTATTTTACTATTTCCATATATAATAGGAGATCCAGACAATTTTACACCAGCTGACCCATTAGTAACACCAGCCCACATTAAACCTGAATGATATTTTCTTTTTGCATATGCAATTCTACGTTCAATTCCTAATAAATTAGGAGGAGTAATTGCTCTAGTAATATCAATTTTAATTATAATTATTTTACCTATATTCAAAAAAAAAATTAAAAGAAATTCATTCTATCCAATAAATAAATTATTATTCTGAAGATTCGTAATAACTAGATTATTATTAACATGAATTGGAGGGAAACCAGTAGAAGAACCTTTTATCTTAACAGGACAATTATTAACAATTACATACTTCATATTCTTCCCTTTATTTTATATATCAACAAAAATATGAGATAAAATAATATTCAAGAATTAGTCAATGAACTTGTATAAGTATATATTTTGAAAGTATAAAAAAAGAATAATAATCTTATTGACTTTTACTAAAAATAATTAACTAAAAAAATAAAGAAAAGATAAAAATCTTTAAACCAAAAAAAAATATCAAAAAATTTAAAGAAACAGGAAGAAATCTTTTTCAAGCTAAATATATCAATTTATCATAACGATAACGAGGTAAAGTGCCACGAACTCAAATAAAAGAAAAAGAAAGAAAAAGAACCATAAAAAAAAATATAATATTAAATAATGAACCACTTAAAAAAATAAAAACAAATAATATTCTCATAAATAAAATTCTAGCATATTCAGCCATAAAAATTAAAGCAAATCCCCCACCTCTATATTCAACATTAAAACCTGAAACCAATTCAGATTCACCCTCAGCAAAATCAAAAGGAGTTCGATTAGTCTCAGCTAATCTAGATGTAAATCAAATTATTCTTAAAGGAAAAGAAATAAAAATAAATCAAATATATTGTTGATAAATTATTAAATCAAAAATTCTAACACCAGAAATTAAAAATAAAAAAGAAAGCAAAATAAGTGCTAAACTAACTTCATAAGAAATAGTCTGAGCTACACAACGTAATCCACCTAACAAAGAATAATTAGAATTAGAAGATCAACCAGCAATTATAATTGTATAAACAGAAAGACTAGAACAACACAAAAAAAATAAAAATCCTAAAGAAAAATGAATAAATCCAGTAAAAAAAGGTAAACATAATCATAACAACAAAGCCAAAAATAAATTAAAAATTGGAGAAAAATAATAAGATAAAAAATTAGACATTAAAGGTCTAGCCTGTTCTTTAAAAAATAATTTTAATGCATCTCTAAAAGGCTGAATTAAACCTATAAAACCAACTTTATTTGGACCTTTACGAATTTGAATATAACCTAAAATCTTACGTTCAAATAAAGTCAAAAATGCAACACCAATTAAAACACATAATACCAAAATTAAATAAGAAATAAATAACAAAAACAAATCAAAAATATACAAATATTACCTGTATAAAATACATATAAAGATTCTAAATCAATTGCACTAATCTGCCAAAGTAACAATAATATTCAAAATAAAATAATATATTATATATTTGGTCCTTTCGTACTAAAATATATTAATAAATTAAAGATAGAAACCAACCTGGCTCACACCGGTTTAAACTCAGATCATGTAAAATTTTAAAAGTCGAACAGACTTAATATTTAAGCTTCTACACCTAAAATAAATTTTAATCCAACATCGAGGTCGCAAACTTTTCTTTTAATATGAACTTTTAAAAAAAATTACGCTGTTATCCCTAAGGTAATTTATATTAAACTTAAAAATATAGATTTAATATTCAAATACAATTGATTTAAATTAAAAGAGTTAAATTAATCTTTTAGTCACCCCAACTAAATTTATTGTAAAATAAATTTTAAAAATTCCAACAAAAATATAAATATAAATAAATTAAACTCTATAGGGTCTTCTCGTCTTTTAAAAAAATTTAAGCCTTTTAACTTAAAAGTAAAATTAAATAAAATTAATAAAGAGACAGAAATTTTCTCGTCCAATCATTCATTCCAGCTTTCAATTAAAAAGCTAATTATTATGCTACCTTTGCACAGTCAAAATACTGCGGCAATTTAAATAATCATTGAGCAGATTAAACCTTAAATTATAATCAAAAAGACATGTTTTTAATAAACAGGCGAAAAATAAATTTGCCGAATTCCTTTTTATTATCTTAAAAAAAATAAATATTTACAAAATTATCTACTAATTTAATCATTATAACATAAGAATAAATATTAAACAAAATTTTTTAATATAAAAATTAAAATAAATATAAATCTTAAATTAAATAAAATTAACTATTAAATTATTTATATGATTAACAATATAAATTATACAAAAAATAAATAAAAATAAAATTTTTAATAATATAATTAAAAGCTCATCCCTTTAAATATTTCATACTAAAAATTATTAACTAAAAATAAGAAAATAAATAAATAATAAGAGAATTAAATTCTTTTCTTAAAAAACTAGATATATTAAAAAACGAATAACATTTCATTTCAAATTAAAAATTATGAAAATTTATGAAAAAATTAAACACATAATTAATTAGATCCTTTTAATTCGAGAAAATTTTATATAAAATATTTAATTTATAAACCCTGATACACAAGGTACAAAAAATAAATTCTTCTTTAAAAAATATAAAAAAAAATTCAATCACTTTACTAATAAACTATAATAAAAACAAATTTTTCAATTAAAATAATAAATAAAATAATAATTTAATAAAATAATAATAATAATAAAATAAATAATCAAATTATACTGAATTAAACAGTAATCTTTTTAATGTAAATAAAAAACTTAACTTAAAGCTTTAACTTGAATAATTCTAGATTCACTTTCCAGTAAATCTACTTTGTTACGACTTATCTCAAAATAATGAGAGCGACGGGCAATATGTACACATTTTAGAGCTAAAATCATATATAAAATATATAAAATATTACTATCAAATCCAATTTAATAAAAATATTTAAAATAATAAACCAAAAATAAATCTAATGTAACCCACCTCCTCTTTTCTATAAACTGCACCTTGATCTGAAATAAACTATTATATACTAATTGAAAATTTAAATTCTTATAAAATATTCAAAAACAACGATATACAAATGTTAAAAAAAAGTAATTCTAATCGTGGATTATCAATTATAGGGCAGGTTCCTCTGAATAGACTAAAATACCGCCAAATTTTTTAATTTTTAAGAATATAACTAATACTAATTTGGTAATTAAATTTACTATTATAATAATAGGGTATCTAATCCTAGTTTAATATTAATTTTAGTAACTTCATATAAAAATAAAAAAATTATATTAAAATTTAAATTTCACTTAAAAATATTAATAATAAATATTATATAAAAAAATTAATTACTTACCAATATATTTTAATTGAATCATTTGTATAACCGCAATTGCTGGCACAAATTTTATTGAATCTTTTATTAATTACTAAAACTTACTTAAATAATTATATAAAATTTAAAACTGCAACCAAATTTTTAATAAATAAAATTTACATATAAAATAAAAATAAACTAAAATTTCAAGCTTAAATAAAACTTTTTTGAAATTAAAAACCAAAGAAATTAAAAAAAAAAAAATAATACAATTTCATGAACTAGAAAAATATAATATTAAAAATTTAATTTTAATTATAAAGAATATATATATATAAAATAGTACAAAACTAGTAAATCAAAAAAAATATAATAACCAAAAATATAATATAATAATAAATTAAAAAAACAAATTTTAGTAAAAAAAAAAAGCCGTTTCCTCCCTAGCAAAAGAATTATTCCCCCGGCATTTAAGCCACGGTTTTTTTTGTTAAATTTAAACTTTAATATAAAAAAATAACTAAAAAAAAATATAAAAAAATTTAAAATTTTAACCAAAAAATCAACTTAAATAAAATAGTTATTTAAAAAATAAACATGCTAGGAAAAATTATAATAAAATAATTTAAGTAATAATTCTTAATCTACTAATAAAAATTAAATTTTAATTTAAAATTAATATGAATTTTAAATTTACCCCTAAATTTAAAATTATATAAAAATAAAAATTAACTGTATATTTTAATTTACCCCTAAATTAAATATAAAATTTATTCACAAAAATAATTTAAATAAAATAATCAAAATAATCTTAAAATTTACCCCTAAATTAAAAAATTAATAAATAAATACTTAATCAAAATTAAATTAACGTGAAAAATAATAAATTGATACAATTAATCTAAAATTTAATTTAATTTTATTTTTAAATAAAACAAAACATTTATAAATCCTGAGATTTAATCTTAACCTTTATTAACAAATCAAAAGTAAAAATTAATAATTATAAAGAAATATAAAAATTCCATGAAAAATTATTTTCGTTATAAATTAAACTTGAAATTATAATAATAAATTCTCAAAAATATCTAAGAAATTGTAAAAAGAAGCAAAATAAATAAAAATCTTTTCATATATATAAGCAATGAAAAATTGAAATTTTGTTAATTTTAAATTAACTGTTAAGCAAGAAAAGTTTAAAATATAGTAAAATAAATAGGTTATTTTTTTTTTTTTTATATTAATGAACCTTGTTATATAAATGATTTAATTATTAATAATAATAATAATAATATTTTATACAAATTAATAATTAAGTATATTTATATTTATAATATAAATTGAATTTATAATTATCTATTGATATATAAATATATTATATATATATACTATATCAATTATATTATAATTAAACAATCATTTAATAGGGAATATACATATATATTAAAAAGATATTATTAATATTTATTTTTTTTTCTTTAAATTAAACTAATAATTATTTATTGGAAAATTATATATTAATCTAAATAGAATGTCAAATAATCTTTTTTTTTTTTTTAATATGAATATTCTATTATTTAATTAAAATAATAATAATAATATATATATATACACATATATATTTTATATTTACATAAATATTATATAAGTTAAATTTAGTATATAAATTTAAAATTAGTTAGATATAATAAGTTAATTTTTATATACTTAATCAATTTTAAAATTAACTTTTTTTTTAAAGTAAAATCATAAAAAATAATTAACTAAAAATATTTTTAGTAAAAAAAAATAATTATTTTAAAGTAAAATATATAAAAATTAATCTTAAATCAAAATCAATAAAACAAAATTTAAATATTATTAACAATTATTTATTTAATTTTTATTCTTAATTAGCAAAACTTTTTTTTAATATAAATAA